AGTTCCAAGGACAAGAAAAGCAGTTTAGTAGCACGTGAGAAATGCATCTCTTTTTATATCATTTTGGCGGTATGGCCGAGTGGTAAGGCGGGGGACTGCAAATCCTTTTTCCCCAGTTCAAATCCGGGTGCCGCCTAATCAAAAAAACCTTGAAATCCCCTCTTCGGCTGATAAGAAATCGCCGAATTCCTTTTCAGCAGAAACGGAGAAAACGGGCTGTTGGTACTTGTTTGATTCAAAGTATCCGGCTGGGGTTTTTCAAAAAGATTGTAAATCCTAGATGCAATAAGTTATTCGTGTGGTTAAGGGAGTTAGCGAGACTTCCCGATCCCCCTCTACTACTACTCACCAATCTTTGGACTACTAATCAAGTGTTTGATGACTGGACCTTGAATTTGATTGGACACCCCGGTAGGAATAGGAGATTGAATTCAATTCCAATACTTGTGGCAAGGACGGAAGATCCTTTATACACATACACGATACGATATATGGCGGACTCACAAGAATCTAGGAATGCTCGGGTATCCAATCAATATTCAATTGGATGAAAAATTCAAAGCTAATTTGAATTTAAATTAGATAGTGATTGTTCTTTTTCCTTCTGAGGATTAAGAAAAAAATAGACCTTAGTATTACTACATGTTCCATTAGTAACATCCCTTCGAGAGGTTACTACGTATTTTGTTTTGCGTATGTTTTCTCTTTAATGAGTGGGTTTATTTGATTGGTTTAGCAAGAGTTTTCGATCAGAATACCCTTTTTTTACTATGTTCGATCGATTCGACTATACTATTAGTAGTGAGTAAGAATAGAATAATTCCTTGATAGTTATAGAGATAAGGGGGCATAATTCACATGGATATAGTAAGTCTTGCTTGGGCTGGTTTAATGGTAGTCTTTACATTTTCCCTATCACTTGTAGTGTGGGGAAGAAGTGGACTATAAGGGTATTACTAATTTTGAGGAATCATGCTATATTAATTGTTTTCTAGATCGTTCTGCAACGCGTTTTGAACTCTAAAGAGAATCCAAGGCCAAGGATCTTCATTTTTATTTTAAATTCCATTAGAATTATATTCGAATGAAGTAATGTATTCTCTGAATCATACTCTTTCTCTCAAAGAGCAAAGAGATATTTCACTGCTTCCTTTCTTTTCAAAGAAGAATTTATTTTGTAATTTATTTTGTTAAGTGCATATGTATTTTCTATGAAAAATGGTATAGACTTGGTGATTATCGAACAAGATACTATAGATAAGAGTAAAGTGAGTCACATATTGCACATTTAACGCAGCTTTATTTTATCTAAATCAATTATCTTATAGAAATTCGATTTATGCTTTATCGAATCACATTTCATAGCACGGTTGAGGCGGTACCGTTAAAAATCGGTGAGGCTTACTCTTCCTTTTCAAAACCCGAGAAGTGCTCGCGAAACTACTCAATCAATTGAAAGTTTGCTAATGATTTTAGTACTATACACCCCTATGGTTTTTACTTCATTGATGGGATTCCTTTATTTTGATAGATACCTGGATTCCTAGTTAAAATGATATAAAAATATAGTCATTAGAACCCTAAGACATAAGAAGAAAATGATTCTTTCAGATTGATCAAAACAAAAAAATATATCAAATAAATAGACTGGGATGATATAGCAATTCCATGTGTGGAATTGCTATCCACATATGCATACACGAAGATAATATGTTTAATCCTCAGTTAGATTAAACTCTCTATATATTAGAGAGTATTATAGAGTACAGCTTTACACATTGTAGAACTTTATACCTTTCTACACTAAAATGATACTAATATGTAGATCGTATGGTAGAAAGATTCATCTATTTCTTTCTACTATACGATTTCTATACTGGATACTGGGAATTGTAGTCGTCTTATTTCATTTAAGGTTTAAGATGCGAAAATGTTTTCAGTTTATTTCGTGAATTCTTGAATTAAAAAAAGTTTACTCCGTTTAATTCAAATTAATTAATTATTTTGACTGACTGTTTTTACATAAATGATAAGTAAAAAGGCGGTAGGAACTAGAATGAATAGTGCAGTAGCAATAAATGCAAGAATATTTACTTCCATAATTGAAAATCAAATTTTAACAATAACCCGGGATTTAATCCCATTTTAATCCCTTAATCCCATAGAGATGACAAGTCCTTCTCCTTTCAATTCAATGGATGAATTACCTCTCGATGGTTTTGAATCGGATCAAAATTATGAATAACAATAGCTGAACTCTGAAATGAATTCGTCGTCAAAAATGGAATAGTATAACATAGGAAGTTCGTTTAATCATACCGAATCCCAACTTGGATTCCCGATCAAAACCCTTTATTTCTATTTATCATTTATTTCTGTTCTTTTTTTTGTATTACCTTACATCTCCCGTGTATAATTATCTGATGAAGGATCATATTATCACCTTTTCAATTCCATTATTCACGCAGTTCCAACCTCAACTAAGAAAAAACCGCTTCCGTAGATTATTAACACTGGGAGTCTATATCAAAAACTCAGTGTGCAATTTGAAAGAAATCCATTTTTTGATTCAATTACTAATTGAGGTTCTAAAAAAAGGAACCAAAAAGAGAGATTTTTCTATTTAAATAGAAAAAAGCATTCTATCCGCGGAATCTTTTGACATCTCTTTTTATTGGTAATTCCATTTGTTTTGTGTCTGTCTGTCCCCTTCAAAAAAATAGAGTACTCTTTTGCTAATGTATTTAGTCGATCTGACGGGACTGACGGGGCTCGAACCCGCAGCTTCCGCCTTGACAGGGCGGTGCTCTGACCAATTGAACTACAATCCCCGGGAAATAAAGAAATAAATAGGCAATATAGCGGAAATTTTTATTCTTTTTTATCTCCGTATCGAGTCTTTTTTTGTTTTTGTAAGGGGGGGTTATACCCTCTCATGGTAGATTGTCGAATTTTTGGGCCGAGCTGGATTTGAACCAGCGTAGACATATTGCCAACGAATTTACAGTCCGTCCCCATTAACCGCTCGGGCATCGACCCACAAAGAATCACTTTTAGGCTTATTGGTAATAATCCACGATCAACTTCCTTTCGTAGTATACCCTACCCCCAGGGGAAGTCGAATCCCCGCTGCCTCCTTGAAAGAGAGATGTCCTGAACCACTAGACGATGGGGGCTACTTGCATAACCGCTATCATACTATGATCATAGTATAAATATTTTTTTTTTTGTCAATATAGTGGAATGCTATGATTAAATAATAATGGAATGTTATGATTAAATACAAGGGATTTTTCGCCTTTCCTAATTGGAGAGAATTTTTTGGTTTGTGATTCATATTCCTGAATCATTCATTAGAATCGATATTCCCCACTCTATTCTATATAAAAAGATATACCATTTCGTCTAATAGAAATAGAAAAAAACCAAAGGAAGGTTTTTTAGGGAGTCCTTGGTACAACGGGGAGTTAAGTTCTATTTACTTCGCTTTCATTCTTTCATTCATTGATTCATTCAATGTTAAGATGAGATATTCTTATCTCAAGGACATTCACAAACGCTATATTTAGTAAGCATGATTAAGAAATCATCAAAATTTTTGAGTTCGGGGGACAGTATAGGTATAATCTCTTAATTCTAGGATTTTATTAAATATCATTAAATCTAGGTCGGTGTAGATGCAAGTGAACTTTCTTTTTATTCTCGATTCAGTCACTAAAAAAAAAAGGTAATGCGCTTTGGTCTTGAAACAGTGCATTGGATTTTATCCCAGATTTGCTAGGTAAATCTATGTTATTCTATTCAAGACTATTATTCAAGAATAAGACACTAGCAACCAAGAGTCTACTGCTGCTGTCTGTACTTCTGTATATATATATTCTGTATATGATATGTAATATGTATGCAATATAATATGTACATAGAAATATATTATCGACACAGCGATCCATTCAGGAATTCAATGAAATAAGCCCCTTTAACTCAGTGGTAGAGTAACGCCATGGTAAGGCGTAAGTCATCGGTTCAAATCCGATAAGGGGCTTTGGGTTTTTCATAAAAATAAAATTACAGCCGTAGTATTTCTATTCTCCCTTCAAATAGAAAAAAATATTTCTAGTAAAAAGTCACTAAGGACACAATACATTACTCCATTACATTATTGTTATACTGAGTTAGAATTGGCGTATAATAATTAGCAAGTTAAACACTTGTTCAATCAATTTGAATTATTATGAATTATCAATAATGATAAGTTACCTCTTGAATGAACAAACTACATAGTCCTCTTTTGCAGTGTATCAATCAAATCCACGGGAAAGAGTAGAAAGGAAAATAAGAAAAAGTAAGTGGACCTGACCCGTTGAATCATGACTATACCTGCTATTCTGATATAAAAATTCGATAGAGATAAAATTGGAACCGTTGATCACTTTTTTATTTCATTTCTTTGACTCCGCAAGAATTTATGGATATTTCTCATTCAATCTTCTTATTCCTATATTTCTATATTTTATGTATATAGATAGAGTAGGAAAGTAGGAAGAAATTGTTATTCCGTTCCTAACAAGAGAATGCTTTCTTTAAAGCCACAACATAAGAGCCACTGCTACTAGCTCTCTTTGATTACAGATCAATATTACTTTCTAGCGATATTAAGTCTATTTAGATGTGTATCTATCAGATCATGGATTCATGTACCAAAAATTTTGTATCCGGTATTATCCGATATTTTGGTTCTGACAGTGAGGCAGAGAATGGATGCGAAGGGGAGACTCTCTTTTACAGTCTCCTAGTTCTCTTTTTTTTTTTAGAAAAAGAAAAGGGGCGAAGTTACTATTTTTTCTTTTGCACAGGAGTCTTCGATTTATCTTAAGGAAGGGGAGATAGAACGGACAAAGAAAACACTAAAGAAAATGAAAAAAGAAAGAAATAGAATACTGTAATGTAATTTAGTATACATAGAAATTAGAAGAGTCTAGAAATATCTTTTTTTTCATTTA